TAGTCCAAGACCATACATATTGATAGATATAACTACTATTTATTTGATCAATAGACAGATAAACTGAAAAAATCATAACTATACTTAACAATAAAATACTCGGAAAAGACCACATACGTCGAAGGTTTTTGGTTGCCGTCGGAAAAAGTAGAAGTCCCACTCCTATTAAGATAGGAATTGGAAGTGAGATGAACGGTATGATCCATGAATATTGATACGTATATTCCATAAAAAAAGTATATTGAATTCCTAATTAATTTTTCTGATTCACCAGCTCTTATCTCTTTTCAAAAGGATCAGTTAATAAAAAATTTAAATATCCAAAACTTAAATAGAATTTTCTTTTTCTATTCTTAATTTTTTGCCAAATACTTCAAATATTTCAAGTCACGAAGTTACAATTGTTCAAATAAGATGATCCACTGAAACTATTAATGAACACACCCATTTCTTTTAATCAAAATTTTTTGACAATATAGAAACTGCAAATTTTCTTTATTATTATTATTTAGTATGCATTACAAAAATTTCCCGCTCTAGAGCAAGAAAGAAAAATTAGACGAAAAACACTATTTTTGTTTGGTATCAATCATAAAAGACAGTCTACAGGTTGATCCAGTAAAATAAGACTTCTTTGTATTAAATTCGTTTATTACGAATCATTAAACAATTTTTTTTGTTTTTTTGACAAAATAACATTATATATATATATTGTTTTTTCTTTGTTTCTAATCTAATAATTTTTCATTTTCGATAGCTATATTAGGAGTATACTATAATTTCAAGAATAAATGGATAATAAATAGTAAAGAACAATTGGTTTTGAACAATAGATGTCTTTCACATCCAACTATAGCAATGAATAATCAATTATAATTTTTTAATGGCAGTTCCAAAAAAGCGCACTTCTCTATCAAAAAAACGGATTCGGAAAAATATTTGGAAAAGCAAAGGGCATCGGGCAGCGTTGAAAGCTTTTTCGCTAGCAAAATCTCTTTCAACGGGGAATTCACAAAGTTTTTTGGGGGACAAATCAAATAAATAATTCAAGATTGGAATAATCTGAATCGGTTTGACTCAAAAAACAGCCTAGTAGAAGTTCGTTTATAATTTTTAGAATTTAAATAATAATTTTTTTTTATCAAAGCAATTAGTGGAATTTCCTAATGTTTTGAGCGGATGAATATGAAATTCCTTTTTCTTTTTTTAGGGTATGTAAAAAAAATAAGAAATCTTTTGTTTACTCAATTAAAAAATAGAAAATGGTACCTTTTTTGTTCAAAGAATAAAAAAAAATACACGGGTTGACCTTTCTTTTTCATATCTTTGTTTTATTATTTTCGGGATGGGGAAAATACGAATCCCCATCGCCCCAATAAACCAAAAAGTTTTTGTTGATTTTTGATTTTATTATATATTTTATATATTATATATATAATATATAAATATAGAAGATCAAATAGTAAACTGAAACTCTTTATTACAAATTTAATGAGACATTGAAACGATGACATTAGTTGATTAAGTTAAAACCTTCTTTTTTAATTCTATGAACCCTTACTTAATTTCTTTTCTCGAAATCATTATTACTATTATAGAATATATCCCGCCTAATACATAATGAAATTGGTTTGCAAAATCCTATAAAAAAAAACTATTGTTAAATCAAGAAAATTGACACCTTAAATTCTTATTGAAATAAATGAAATCGGATAAGATTTTTATTGGAAACGCTCAAATCCCCTATTTTTTTTCCCTTTAATTAAATTTCAAAATTGAAAGATAAAGAGTTTTTTATCCACGATAAATATTTTGTAAAAAATATTACATTGAATTGAAAATTGATTCTATTTTTTCAATCTCGACGATTGAATAATAATAGGTTATTATGAGTTCGAGAAAGCCGCTATGGTGAAATCGGTAGACACGCTGCTCTTAGGAAGCAGTGCTAGAGCATCTCGGTTCGAGTCCGAGTGGCGGCATGCCATTTTTTATTATAAAAAAAGTTCTATAATATAATTAATTCAAGTCCCAGATATTAATTCAAATAATTGAATTGAGGGACCTTTTAAATTTTTTTTTTTATGATATTTTCAACTTTAGAGCATATATTAACTCATATATCTTTTTCGGTCATTTTAATTGTCATTACAATTCAGTTAATAACCCTATTAATCGATGAAACCGTAGGACTCTATGTTTCGTCAGAAAAGGGCATGATAGCTACTTTTTTCTGTATAACAGGATTATTAGTTACTCGTTGGATTTATTTGAGGCATTTACCTTTAAGTGATTTATATGAATCATTACTATTTCTTTCATGGGGTTTCTCCATTATTCATCTATTTACGTATTTTAAAAAATATAAAAACCATTTAAGTGTAAGCGCAATAACCGCGCCAAGTACTATTTTTACCCAAGGTTTTGCTACTTCAGGTTTTTTAACTGAAATGCATCAATCCCCACTATTAGTTCCCGCTCTCCAATCTCATTGGTTAATGATGCACGTAAGTATGATGGTATTGGGTTATGCAGCTCTTTTATGTGGATCATTATTTTCAGTAGCTCTTATAGTGATTACATTTCAAAAAGCTATAAGAATTTTTGGTAAAAACAATAATTTCTTAAATGCGTTATTTTCCTTTGATGAGATCCAATACATGAATGAAGGGAACAATTTTTTAAGAAACACTTCCTTTTTTTCTTCGAAGAATTATTATAAGTCTCAACTGATTCAACAATTAGATCATTGGAGTTATCGTATTATTAGTCTAGGGTTTATCTTTTTAAGCATAGGTATTCTTTCAGGGGCAGTATGGGCTAATGAGACATGGGGATCGTATTGGAATTGGGACCCAAAGGAAACTTGGGCATTTATTACTTGGACCATATTCGCAATTTATTTACATACGCGAACAAATAAAAATTTTGAAGGTGTAAATTCTGCAATTGTGGCCTCTATGGGTTTTCTTATAATTTGGATATGCTATTTTGGGGTCAATCTATTAGGGATAGGGCTACATAGTTATGGTTCATTTACATTAACATCTAATTGAATGAATTCAAGAAAGGGCCTGACGAACACAAACATGGGAGAGTATAGATAAGAAAACTGTGTGTAAGACATCGAGAACCCTTTGAATCACTACATTACTTGATTCAAATGGTTCTCACAAAAGCCAAATGTATGAGGAAGTCCAATTCATTTTTTTATTTAACTTAAGAAAAGAAAAAAGACTTCTTTTTTTATTGTGCAACGAACGATTTAAAAAAGAATTATTAATTATTATAGTATTGCTGTTTCATTTTTTTTATGAAAACTATCTAGCAAAATAATTAGATAAAATAGTTTCGACCTTGTCAACTGATAGTGAGAAAACAAAATCTGGATAAATACCAATACCTATGACAGGTATAAGGATAGAGATCGCAACAAACAACTCTCGTGGTCCCGAATCAAAAAAATAAGAATTTTGAGCCTTAAAAAGCTTGTATCCATAGAACATCTGGCGTAACATAGATAATAAATAAATGGGAGTTAATATAATTCCAATTGCCATTACCAAAGTAATTAGTATTTTTGTCATTAAAAGATATTTTTGGCTGGTAATTATTCCAAAAAAGACTATTAATTCTGCAACAAAACCGCTCATACCGGGCAATGCAAGGGAAGCCATCGATAAGATACTGAAAGTCGTAAAGATTTTTGGAATTGGGATAGCCAGTCCTCCCATTTCATCGAGATAAACCAGACGTATTCTATCATAACTTGTTCCCGCCAAGAAAAAAAGCGCAGCGCCGATAAATCCATGAGAGATTATTTGTAAAATAGCTCCATTCAGTCCCGTATCGCTTATAGAACCAATTCCTATAATTATGAAACCCATATGAGAGACGGAGGAATAAGCTATTCTTTTTTTTAAATTGCGTTGACCCGAAGATGTTGAAGCTGCATAGATTATTTGAATTATGCCTACTATGATCAACCAGGGTGAAAAGATAGAATGGGCGTGGGGTAATAATTCCATATTGATCCGAACCAATCCATATGCTCCCATTTTTAATAAGATTCCGGCTAGAAGCATACAAGTACTGTAATGTGCCTCTCCGTGAGTATCTGGTAACCATGTATGTAAGGGTATAATCGGTGATTTGACAGCAAAAGCAATAAGAAATCCGATATAGAATAGTATTTCCAGTGCTATAGGATACGATTGATTAGCTGATGTTTCAAAATTTAAAGTTGGTTCATTAGAACCATATAAACCGATACCCAGAACTCCCATTAACAAAAAAATGGAACCTCCCGCAGTGTACAAAATAAACTTTGTAGCTGAATACAACCGTTTCTTTCCGCCCCACATCGATAGAAGTAGATAAACGGGAATTAATTCTAACTCCCACATGATAAAAAATAGTAAGAGGTCTCGAGCAGAAAATGATCCTATTTGACCGCTATACATTGCTAACATTAGAAAATGGAATAATCGGGAATCTCGAGTAACTGGCCAAGCCGCTAAAGTAGCTAAAGTGGTGATAAACCCCGTCAGTAAAATGGGTCCTATGGAAAGTCCATCGATTCCCAATCTCCAGTAAAAATCCAAAAAAGGGATCCATTTATAATCCTCCATCAGTTGGATTAATGGATCGTCTAATTCGAAATGATAACAAAATGCATAGGTTGTTAGAAGCAGCTCGAGTACACAGATACATATAGTATACCATCTCATTACTTTATTTCCTCTATGAGGGAAAAAGAAAAGTAATAAACCTGCAAATATTGGAAAAACTACAACTGTTGTTAACCAAGGAAAATAATTCGTAGTAAAAACAAGATACACTTGGACTAAAAAAACCCATGTTCGAAAATGAAATAAAAAAAAAAATATATATATGTATATTTATTTTCGAGCACGAGTTTTTGTCGGTAAAAAAGAAATCAAATGTATTCAAGGGGGCTTTTAGAGAACGTATCAATAAGCTAGACCCATGCTTCGAGTTGTTTCATGCCATAAATAAACGCGAACACTCAAGAAATCCGTCGGACAGGCAGATTCACATCTCTTACAACCAACACAGTCTTCTGTTCTTGGAGCCGAAGCTATTTGCTTAGCTTTACATCCGCCCCAAGGTATCATTTCTAATACATCTGTGGGGCAAGCTCGGACACATTGAGTACACCCTATACATGTATCATAAATCTTTACTGAATGTGACATTGGATCTATAATTTTTTTTAAGACTATAAATTTTCGATCGAGTAAATTTGTAAATGAATTATATATTTAGATACCAGATGAGTCAATAATTTATCAGAATTTTTATAATCAATCTACTTTCAGATTAACTCATGCGATAGGGCCAAGATACTTTGATTTTTTACGTTTTCGCAAACATGATCGTGGATTACGTATCATACAGATAATTTTACTTGATGAATATCAGAATTTATCTGATAAATAAATACTACTTATTCAACAAATTCGATTGATTGATACGAGTTGATTTTCTGTTACGATAAATTGACGAAACAATAGCTGGGCCAATAGCTGCTTCAGCGGCTGCAATAGCTATAACAAAAATTGAGAAAATATTCCCTTTTAATTGGCGACTATCAAAAAAATCAGAAAATGTTACGAAATTCATATTAACTGCATTCAGTATAAGCTCAAGACACATAAGGGCCCTAACCATATTTCGGCTCGTGATCAATCCATAGATACCGATAGAAAATAAATAGGCACTTATAATAAGTACATGTTCGAGCATGATTGACCAACTCCTTATCAATTCCGATTCATTTCAATATGAACAAAAATGTAATAGATTCAATTCAATTGACAAAAAAAAAGTACAGAACACGGGAATATATTGGTAATCGATCGAATAAAAGAATTTTGATTTTAGACAGAAAAAATCTTCAAATAGAATTGAAGGGGAATGTGTGTGATAACATAGAACAAAGTTTAATTTATGCTATTTCTAACTAAAGATTTATTACTGACGAGCCACGGCAATTGCGCCGATCAAAGCAGCTAAAAGAATGATCGAAATGAGTTCAAATGGAAGAAAAAAATATGTTGATAAATAAATTCCAATTTGTTGACTATTACTTATTAAATCTTGCTCTAGAATCTGGTTTGATCTTGTAGTCCAAATAATCCCATACCATGACGTATCTACAATAGTAGTCATTAGTGAAACAAAAATACTTGTACAAACCAGAAAAGTAACTCCATTCCCAATGGTCCAAAGATTAAAATCTTTGGAATATTCTGAACCCTTCATGAACATCACAGCAAATATGATTAAAACATTTATAGCTCCCACGTAAATAAGGAGTTGCGCAGCAGCTACAAACTGGGCGTTTGCTAGAATATAGAATAAGGATATAGAAACAAGAACCAGTCCCAACGAAAAAGCAGAATAAATGGAGTTGTTAAATAATAGTACTCCCATACTTCCTAATATAAGACCCGATCCCAACAAGACTACAAGAAAATCATGTATCGGTCCAGGCAAATCCATTATATGTAGTAAAAAAAGAGATAAATAAATCTAAATGTTTTTCATGACCTTATTGATCTGACCAGGAAAAAAAATGTATAATCAATTCCTAATTAAATCTTAAGGGGTGTGAATTAATGTAGGTACAGTTATTGTATTAATCTTAGTCTTGATCTGAAAGAGTAGAGTAGATTGAAACTATATATTTCGAAATATATAGTTTCAATCTAAATTAAGCTGCAATTCTCATGAATCAATAGTTTGGATTTGTATGTAGTGACCAAACAAACAAAACGAAAGAAACCCCATTTCTTTAGATCAAAACGGAACCTTAGTAATTTCCAATTCCTCTTTAATCAACGGATTTACTTATTTTAGACTTCAATTTGAGGCGAATTCAAAATTGTTCTAATTGTATAATCATCAACTACTGACATTGGTAAACGACCCAAAGAAATTTGATTATAATTCAATTCGTGACGATCATAAGTAGAAAGTTCATATTCTTCAGTCATTGATAAACAATTTGTTGGACAATATTCAACGCAGTTACCACAAAATATACAGATCCCGAAATCAATACTGTAATTAAGCAATCGTTTCTTTCGAATATCCGTTTCCAATTTCCAATCAACAACGGGGAGATCTATAGGACATACACGAACACATACTTCACAAGCAATGCATTTATCAAATTCAAAATGGATTCGACCGCGGAAACGCTCCGATGCGATTAATTTTTCGTAAGGATATTGAATAGTTACAGGCAAACGATTTGCATGGGATAAAGTAATCATGAAACCCTGACCAATGTACCTTGCAGCTCGTACTGTTTGTTGACCATAATTCATGAACCCAGTTACCATAGGGAACATATTGTAATATCTCTAAAGAATTTTATGTTTGTTTCTTTCTCTTGTTTGAGCAAGTCGTGAATATAGAATATGGTATTCCTTTACAGTGAAAAGAGTTGAAAAGAAGTTGTTAATAATAGATTACCGAGAGATATAGGTAAAAGAAATTTCCATCCGAGATTTAATAGTTGATCTATTCTTAGTCGGGGTAAAGTCCATCTTGTTGCTATAGAAATGAACAAGAACAAATAAGTTTTCGCTAATGTAATAAAGATACTAATTGTCATTCCAAAGACTTCATACGCTTTATTTATTTCAAAAAATTCATAACCGAATATGTATGGAATAGAGATATCCCAACCACCCAAGTAAAGAACAGTTACAAATAACGAAGAAACTAATAGATTTAGATAGGAAGCAACATAAAATAAACCAAATTTGATACCCGAATACTCGGTTTGATAACCCGCTACTAATTCTTCTTCTGCTTCTGGTAAATCAAAAGGTAATCTCTCGCATTCTGCTAAGGAAGAAATTAGAAAAATAACAAACCCTATAGGTTGACGCCACAAATTCCACCCCCAAAAACCATATTTTGATTGAGCCTCAACTATATCAACGGTACTCGAACTGTTAGATAATCATAGTCGGTAATAACATCACTGTTCTCATCGCTATTACAGAACCGTACATGAGATTTTCACCTCATACGGCTCCTTGAGGGCTTTAAATAAATCTAAGGAGCGTATCGGGATTATTTATCTTGATATGTCTTTTTTGTAGAATACTATAGGATAAAAATCTATCGTGTGTCCCCAAATTAACCCAATAGAATTCTGTCTGTTCTAATAATAAAGAAAAAGGTTACTTCTGAATTGATCTCATCCTTTAAAAAAAAATTTCTTTGTTGAGTAATAACTTAATTCTTTACTAAAATACTATTTATTATAAATATCAATAACCCATCGTTTTCAATTACGAAAAAAAAAATTGGCTATTCCATTAGTTCATGAATTCGGACATGAATTCTATCTCTATGAATAGGGAGATAGGAAAGAAATTCATATAGGAATGGAGATAAGAAACAATAAAAAAGATCTCTTTTTTTGTTGTAATTGGATTCTTTCCATTTTTTTTTTCGTTCCTATTCTTCTTTCTGAGAAAAAGGGGACTTACTAAATAAGGGATTATTTCGTTTCCGATAGTCATTTATTTAATGGGTGGATAGGCGTATACTCTGGATCGGAATCGTGGGGAGTACTGCCTGATCATTTCTACAAACTTAAAGCCCCAATTCGTATTCTTTTTATATTATGCATTTTGCAAAAATGTCCTTCTCTCTCTTTTGGATAATTTTGAAAATCTCCATTACTAATCCTTTGTATATCTTGGTGTTTCTAACCATCCACTCATTTTTGCTCAATCGGCTGTGTTATGGTAATACACATATGGTAGTCCATACAAATAATAGTGAAAACTCAATCCGGTTGATCTTTTGAGTCCGCTTCAAGACAGGATAACTAGTGACCCAATCTTGGGATAAAGGCTCACTTGCGCCTATATTTATTTCTGCTTAACTCTTATACATAGAAAATGAGACTCAATATTTTGACTGCTAATTTTTATTTATAGCTGTTTTCTTTCACTCATATAACTATCTGATTTAGTTCATTAATCCGAATAATTAATATAAAAATGAAGATATCTATTCAATTCACCCCTTTTCTCGAAAAAAAAAGTGGGAGAAGTTTATGTCCCAACGAATCACACGTAGAGATATTGATAATACACATAGAGTTAATGGTATTTCATAACTAATTGATTGAGCAGCAGCTCGTAGACCACCTAAAAAGGAATATTTATTATTGGATCCATATCCTGACATAAGAAGTCCGATGGGAGCAACACTTGAAATGGCAATCCATAAAAAAACACCGATATGGAGATCGGCTAAAACAAGGCGATAACCAAAAGGAATTACTGAATAGCTTAGTAAAATGGATATGACTGCTATGGATGGTCCGATACTGAATAAACGAGTATCACCTCTAGATGGAAACAGATTTTCTTTAAAAAGTAGTTTTGTACCATCTGCTAAAGCTTGAAGAACTCCCAAAGGACCAGCATATTCAGGTCCAATCCGTTGTTGTATCCCTGCGGATATTTCTCTTTCTAACCATACAATTACTAGTACACCTATTGTGATTCCCAATACAGTAGTCAAAATAGGGACAAGTACCCATAGAATTCCATAGACTTCTTTTAAGAATTCCAATCTCGAAAAAGAATTGATATCTTGGACTTGTGATGTATCAATTATCATTTTAACGATCAACTTCTCCCATAATGATATCTATGCTACCTAGTATTGTCATAATATCAGCCAATTTCATTCTTTTAACTAACTGAGGAAGAATTTGCAAATTGATAAAACCCGGCGGGCGAATTTTCCATCTCCAAGGAAAACCACCCTGATCCCCTATCAAAAAAATGCCCAATTCTCCTTTGGGGGCTTCGACTCTCACATAAAGTTCTTGTTTCGCCAATTCAAAAGTTGGCGAAGGTTTTTTACTAATGAATCGATAGTCAAAGTCGTTCCATTCCGGAGACCTTCCTCGATCAAAAGATCGTATTTCTAAATTTTCATAAGGTCCCCCTGGAATTCCTTCCAAAGCTTGTTGAATAATTTTTACGGATTCCGTCATCTCAGCAAGTCTGACTAAATAACGAGCTAATGAATCTCCTTCTTTTTGCCACTGAACTTCCCAATCAAATTCGTCATAACACTCATAATGATCAACTTTACGAAGATCCCATGGTATTCCGGAAGCTCGCAGCATTGGTCCTGATAACCCCCAATTTATGACCTCTTCTCCAGAAATAATGCCTACTCCCTCAACTCGTTCTAAAAAAATAGGATTTTGTGTAATAAGTTTTTGATATTCAGCAACCGCTGTCAAAAAATAATCGCAGAAATCCAAACATTTATCTATCCATCCATGAGGTAGATCAGCCGCGACTCCCCCGATACGAAAAAAATTATGCATCATTCTCATACCGGTGGCTGCTTCGAATAGATCATATACTAATTCTCTTTCTCTGAAAATATAGAAGAAGGGAGTCTGTGCCCCAATATCCGCCATAAAAGGGCCAAGCCATAACAGATGAGAAGCTATACGACTCAACTCCAACATAATTACTCTGATATAGCTGGCTCTTTTAGGTACTTGAATATTTCCCAACTGTTCTGGACCATTTACGGTTATTGCTTCTGTAAACATAGTAGCTAAATAATCCCAACGTGTTACATAAGGTAGATATTGTATAATTGTTCGGTTTTCTGCAATTTTTTCCATCCCTCTGTGTAAATAACCCAATATTGGTTCACAGTCAATAACATCTTCACCATCCAAAGTAAGGATGAGTCGAAGAACACCGTGCATTGATGGGTGGTGAGGTCCCATATTGACTATCATGAGGTCTTTTCTTGTAGCTGGTCCATTCATAAGTTTTTCCTCGATTCATCTTTCCATGAATTGCTGAAAATGAAAATAAGTTCATAAAAATTCAAGATCTAATAAATCAAATAATTCAAAATGACTTTTCAAATTACTGAGTTTTTGACTCCCGAATATCCAATTGATTAATTAATTCTTTATAACGCATTTTATTTTTCTTTGATAAATAAGAAAGTAATCGTTGGCGTTTTCCGAGAATTTTACGTAGACCTCTTTGAGATAAATAGTCTTTTTTGTGCAATTCTAAATGTGAAGTAAGTCTTCGTATCTTATTGGTGAAACTGACTACTTGAAATTCAACAGATCCTCCATTTTCTTTTTTTGCTTCTTGCGAAATAACTGAGCTGAATGAATTTTTTACCATAAAATGAAATCTCCTTAGCCTCCTTTTTTTATAAATTATTATTGATCAGTAATAATAATGTTACTCATTTTAATTTGATATACACAATAATCTTACTTTGATTAAGAATTTCTATTCTTTTTTTTAATAAAACTTAGCAATCCAATTTTTGAAAATTCAGATAGGTATACAAAAGGCTGGTATATTTCTGCATGCACAAAAAATATTTAGACTGCAAATTTAAATGAAAAATTAAATAAGAATATTTTATTGATTCATTTCTAAATCTAATAGATACGTCATTGAATTAAATTAATATCATCTATCAGAATCTAAGACAGTGCCATATGTGTATTTCTTTGTCTTCATATACCATATAAGGTACGGGCAATATAGGAAAAATTTAGCATTAACGAATTTTCAATTGTGGATACATATGGATCCTTAGCATACTAAAACGACTGCTATTATTGGTATCAAACCAATAACGATTCATACAAGCTAAATCTTCTAATCGATAATTGGGCCAAAGAAAGAACTTTAATTTATTTAGTTTATTTTGATATCTATCAAGATGTTTGCTTCTTTTATCTAAAACTTGATCATCAGTTTTCACCTTATTTCCATTGTAAAATGCTGTATTTCTATGGATATCATTTCTATTCCCAGAATTGAAACAAATTAGAATTCTAAACTCTCTACGACCTCTAGGGGATAGGATATTTTCCGGAACAAGCAAATCATAATGATTGCTGGTTCTATTTTCATTCGTTTTTTGATGTATTGCAATGGATTCAGCAAAACTCTTCTTATAAGGATAGTCTTTTTCTTGATATCTTTGATTAATTTGGTACTTATTCTTATGAACTAATGAAATACCTATGGTTTGAGACATAATAAATTGTCCATCATTTTTTACAGACAGACGAACCGGTTCGATAATCAATATTCCCCTTTTCATTAATTCTGTAAGAGTTAAATCTTTCTGAACGATCAGAATATCCAGACTCATTTCTCTCCTTTGAATAGAGGATATAGCAATTTCTCTGGGATTTATCAGTCTAAGCAGGAGACAATATACTTTGATGTTATTGATCATTCTTTGATTTAAGGAATCATCCCATCTCAATTGAAAACGAAAATATCTTTTTAGGAAGAAATCAAGCTCCGCTTCCGTGTTTTTCTTGTATTGCTTTTTATTTATACGTTTTTTCACATCTGCTCCCGCAGAATCGTCTTGAAGATATTTTTTGTGGTTTGAGAGAACTGAGTCAAGATCCTCTTTGGCCACAGATTCCTTTTCTCCTTTATTTCCATTTTCTAATTCAAGAGTTTTTTCCTTCGCTGATATAAAAAGAGATCCTTTTTTCTTTCCAATGAGTTTTTTATTTTTACTAAAAATTTCATTTCCATTCAAATTTAAAAGAAGTGATTTTATTGGTATGATCCACGGATTAATCTTATATGCATTATAAAGTATCAAAAATTCTGGAAAGAACCAAAGTTCCAGATTCGATATGGAACGACTTAGTATTTCTTCATTCATTCTCATCCAATCAAAAAAGATTTGTTTTTTATTGTTGGATGGGTTGCTTTCTTGATCTTGATTAATTGTGAGATAAAAAAAATCTTTCTTATCGATTTTTTCAATTAGTTGAAAATTATTAACCCCCGTTTTAGTATTTTTATTACTGTTCGTGTCAGCCTCAATATTGATCCAGGCTTGAATATCGGCCTTATTTTTAAGACAAAAATGCAGCATTCTCCAATCAAAATATTTTCTATCCTGATTTTTTTCCAGATCTATAATATCATCTTCTACTAGATAATTATTGATAGGGATACCCGTCAGTATATCAAAAAATTTCCATTTATCTGTGTTGTACTTATAAGAACTTTCTTGATTATTTTTTACTTGTACTGGTAATTCATAAATATATGAATCTTTATTATCTTCATAATTAATAGATTTATATGATAAAAGATCATATATATATTTTTTTTTTTTATTATCTTTTTTATTCGGTAATGAGTAGTGTGTTTCAAAAGAATTTTGTTTTTTGTAATCAATTAATCGGTTTTTTTCATATGAATAACATTGGTTAAAATCTTGATTTTTACGATCTTGCTTGACTCTATTTCGCCATTTTTGGGGGAGTAATTTTGCCCATCTAATCGGATCTAAATCGTAGTGATAATGACCCCTTAACCAGTTTTTCCATTGATTTATCATTCCAGAATTTTGAAGATTCTTTTGTTTTAAGTCGGAATGTAATATTTCGTGTGCTCGAACAACTTCAACAAAATAATCCTGTATTTCATTCTTAAGAAAACGAGATGTTCCGTGATATTGAAAGACAGGTCTTAACTTAGATAAGTTAAAAATTTGTGTTTGTGATAATTTGTAAAATAAATATGCTTGCGACAAGTATGATAAGTCCCAAAAGATCTTTCCATTTTGATTACTAATATTGGAAAGTGACTTTTTGATAGTTGAAATAAAGTGAATTAGACTTTGATTTGTTTTATCAATTCTTTCTTGATTTGCTTCATTATTGGAAATGGATTTAGTAAATTTTTTTTTTATTGATTCAATAAAAAGTTGCCCATTAATCCTCGGCATATTAATCATACGTTGAAAGATATCTATGTATATGTTTTCAACGAAAAATTTTAGAAAATGATGCGATTTACGAATTAATCGTACATTTCTTTTTTTTAATATCTTTAAAATATTTTTCTGAGATTCAAATATTTTATCATCATAACTTATTTTGTTAGGACTAATATCTATTTCTGTATTTAGAAACTCTTTGTTCGTGTCTTTTCGAATTTTTTCAATTTTTTTTAGTATGGTGTTTGTTCTATGAGTCAGATCTTTCATCTTTTTTTCTCTCAATGAAAAATTTGTCCAATCCATAGACCGAGTTATAATGGACGAGCCTTGGATCATTCGATTACTTATTATCGAATTTTTTTCGTTTTTAGCTTCATTCAACTCGTATATTTCTTTCAATTCAAATAATCGAATTGGGTTTCTTTGTGAAAGTTCTGTTATTATTTGTTTTATAAAAAAAATGTTTTTGATGACCCATTTTTTTGTTTCTTTTGAGATATTTATAAACAAGTTTGTTCTTTCTTTTAAAAGTCTTAGAATTGGAAAACGCTTCTTTTTCCATTTTTTAATTTTTTTTTCGAGTTCTTTTATGAAAATGGGTTCAAAAAACGAAAGTTGTTTTCGGGGCGAACCAAAAGGCAGTTCAGCTTCCATTCCCCAAACAGTTAAAAAACAAAAATCATTTTTTTGTCCTTTCTTTTTTATTGAATCTTTATTAGGGAATTGTAACCTAGATGTGTGCCACGGTTTCAGACGAAAAGGAAATAAGATCTTTATTTGAATACCGTCCGTTAACCAATTTTTTGGAAATTCTTTTTCTGATAATTGAACACCATTATAGGTGCACTTTACATGCATTTCTTTATTCCAATTTTTAAAATCCTCGGACCATTCAGGAAATTGAAATAATAGCATACGGATAATATTTTTAGCTATTATCAATGAGGGTAAGACAATATATTTTCTAATAATTGATTGAGTTACTAACAAAAAACCTCTTATTACTTGAGCAAATAGAATGTTATCCCAGGCTTCTGCTATTTCTATACGTGCTTTTTCCTCTCTTTTCTGCTTTTCTATTATGTCCGCCTCTTTTTTCTGATTTTCGCTTGTCTTTTCTTCTCTATTATCCGAAATAGTCAATTCTGTGTTTGTCCATAT